ATGTTTTTGAAAAATGAACTTCATTGATTGATTCCGAACATCTGTTCCTAGATAGTGATACTTTCAAAGTTAGAAGAAAGACGGAATCACTCAATTTCCTGGATGACACAATCACATTATAATATATATATTTCTGCAGATCAGATATCATGCAAATCTTTTCTATACTAACAGAACTTTACTCTATTTATTTTAGTATCTCATCAAAGTAAAATTTTTTTTATAAGTTTATTGAAGAAGTTCTATTTGTTCAATAAATTTTTCTCTCTTTTTTTGTTTGTCCACCACTTCTTATACGTAATAAATCTAACAAAAATTATGAGAAACCTGGAAAAAACTCTAAACTAAGAATCGGAATCTTTGACGAACGGGATCAATAATTATTATTATTTCGACACAAGAAAGGGATGTGGAAAATTCCTTTTCTTGTGTCGAAGACTAGGAAGACGAATAATACCTCCTAAAATCATTTGTTCCCCTCATTTATCCTTTGCTTTATACTTTATATTCTCCGCTTACTTATGTCTAGTATCTAGTCGAATTTGATTCTATTAAAATAGAATAGAAAACTATTGATGCATTCTATGACATTTAAATCGGACAATAGTGACATAGTCACACCATTCCAATTTGGATTGAAAAAAACAAAGAAGGGGTAAAGTGAAAGAAAATAGTCTTCTTCACAATATACATACTATGCTAGGAATGCGGTACAAGTAATTCCCGATATCGATATCTGGTAGAAAAAAAGAATATAAACAAACAAAAGTATTTTCATCATTTTTTTGATCATACATAATTGCCAACAAAAATGGGGTTCTTTTTACGAACTTTATGTTGATAAATTCCCGGATCTAGAAATTTATTTCGGACAATTGAACCTTCTCAAACTGTTTCTTTTTAAGAACCAAAAAGATTTGTGCCAAAATAACAGATCCCAAGAAGAACAAAAGGCCTTGGACACGTAATGTATCTTGAAGTACTATTTCTGCATCTCCCTGACCAAATCCACCCACATTAGGATTACTCGTTAATGGTTGATCAAGTTTGATGGATTCACCCTCTGAAACAAGAAGTTCTGGTCCTGGAGGGATAATATCAACCACTTGACGTCCATTCGATGCATCCGCTATGGATATTTCATATCCCCCCTTTTCTTTTCGTATGATTTTGTTTACTATACCTGCTGCTGTAGCATTATAAACTGTATTGTTACTCTTGCTCCCGTCGGGATAAATCTGGCCCCTTCCCCTGTTCCCGCCTACGTATATGGGATATTTTAAGAAATGAACATCTTTCTTAGCAGCGGGGTCCGGGGAAAGAATAGGAAAGGCGATTTCACTATATTTCTGACCAGGAACAGGACCTATCACAAGAATATTTTTTTTAGTAGGGCGATAGCTTTGAAAAGACAGATTGCCCATTTTTTCTTTCATCTCGGGAGAAATACGATCGGGGGGAGCTAATTCAAACCCCTCGGGTAAAATAAGAACAGCCCCCACATTCAAAGCCCCCTTTTTACCATTAGCAAGAACTTGTTTCAGTTGCATATCATAAGGAATTCGAACAACTGCTTCAAATACAGTATCAGGAAGTACCGCTTGTGGAACCTCAATATCCACAGGCTTATTAGCTAAATGGCAATTGGCACATACAATACGCCCAGTCGCTTCTCGTGGATTTTCATAACCCTGTTGTGCAAAAATGGGATATGCATTTGAAATGTATGTCCGAGTTATTATATATATCATGAGCGATACGGAAATGGATCGAGTAATCTGTTCCTTTATCCAAGAAAAGGTATTTCTAGTTTGCATGGTCCAATCATTGATCCCGATAATTTCTACAATAAATTAGGTAGGTCGCTAGTATAGTTCCCTATCCACGATTTTGCTAGTTACTGAAAAAATTTTACTGGAATATAGGAGGAACCCCCTGGATGGATAGAAATATAAAAAGTAAGTATGATTTTGAACACTTTGCTTATGCACAAAGTAAAAAACATTATAAAATAAATTATAATTCGATTAATATAAGTGGATCTTTTTTCAGTCATTCATAGAATGATAAATCACCACAAGTGACGGAGATACACGATTTAAATAACGGAAGATCCAATATTTTAAAATTGTATCTAGAATGACTGGAAAAGTGGAAACAAGACCAGATATAATTTGATCATTATGAGCAAATCCAAAATCTTTGTAGACAGAGCCAAGCATTAGTTCCCAACCATGGGGCGAATGGAATCCGATACATAAATCAGTTAATAAAAGAATAGAAAAAGCTTTTATTGTGTCGCTTAAGTTATATAGGAATTCCTGAACCCAAGAGTTAAGAATAACAAGTTCTTCATTACCCAGAATCGAATAACCACTTAGAATAATGAAACAGATTATATTTGTCGAGAAGTGCAAAATCGTATAGATACGATCTTCATTGTGCATCTTGATCAATTGGATCGTTTCTTTGTGGATTCTTATATTAAGCTTTTGTAGACGTGTCTCCGGGTATTCCTTTATCATTTCGTCCAAGAGGAAGAGTTCCTCTAATTCTATGAATTTTTCTAGAATACGCTTTTCTTGAATATCATTCAAAAAAGTTTCGGATTGCCTAGTATTCCACCAATTAGTAACCCAATATTCCAGACTTTTATTAAATGAGAGAGAGATCCACCAGGGCAAAAATACTATAGATGCAAGATATAGAAGGGGAGTGAATGCTTTATTTTTTGCCATTTTTTTCATCTGTGAATTACCCACCTCATTCGGCGACTCTATGCAATCTAATATTTCTATCAAGCATGAGTTCTATTACAAGGTATCGAGCCTATGAATCTATTCCCTGTTTGTTATTTGTGATTCAGTGGGTAGTCCTTGAATCTAGAAAGAATACAGAAATAGAATAAGAATCCACTTCGAATTCGAATGAGGAAATAATAAAAAAATATTGTTTTGTTTCCAGATATCTCAATTGGTAAAATTCGAAGCAATTGCCTCCTTTCGATGAATGCCCGAAAAGCCATTTCAAGTAATTAATATTATTCGTATTTCGAGACGAAAGAACTCCCTTTCTATCAAAATATCAAATATCTATCAAAATATCAAATATTTCAAAAAAAAAATGGCTACCCATAGTCCCGTAATAATTGAGATAAATTTCTGAAGAATATTGTGATGATCAAAAATGAGTGGCAAAACAAGACAGAAATTGGATAGTTATTGTTATAAGAGATCCAATCGTTTGGTCATTAAGAAAGCCAAAAGAAAGGTCGATTAACAAAAGAGAGATAATTTACAAGATATGATCTATCTGTATCTAATGTATCAATTCAAAATACTGGACCGAAAATAAAAAGATGAATTCTTTTTCTTTATTCCGAAATATTTTGATATATGAGATGAATCTATTATTTCGATTTGTTACTTGTTTTGTTACTGAATTGAGTTGAGTGATTTTCATAATACGCATCCAATTTTTTTGGACAAAAAAAGTTTATTTTTATGGCTGTTACATATACGTCTACTTTGACTCGAATGATCGTTCTGAAGAAACTTCAGTTAAGTTATGCTATAGAAAAAAGGATTTTCCCTCCTGATGAGAAAGCATTTATTATTCAGTTCATTTCAAAATACTTCAATTGGTACACGCAAGAAATAGGCCAATTCCGCAGCTTTTTGTTCAATTTCTCGTGGAGTCAAATTCTCATCAGTACGAGTCAAGGGAATGGCTCCCTGGCCTCTGATTTCCATATAAAGGACACGACGGGCATAAATACCCTCTTTAACTTCTATTCTGATGGACTGAATATCTTTTATAAGGAATCGAAGGGCGATGCGACGATTTTTTCCAGGAAATCCCCAACGAAAAATACACACTATTCCTTCTTTTCTATCGAATCGATCATAACCACTACCTACATTCCACGAAATTGTGCACCACAAATAGGAGCTAATAAAGAGACCTGCGAGCCCATAGAACGACATCACGATCCCTTGTGGAAAAAAAATTATTTGCTGAGACGGAAATAAAGATATCAAATTCCTACCAAGATAACTGGAAGTTCCAACCAATAAGAATCCTAATGAACCTAAAAAAAGGATAAAGGCCCAGCAGAAATTACTTGTTTTTCGAGACCCCGTTATAAGTTCTATCCGTATATGTTCTGATCGCCAACTCATACTAGATCCAGTTGAATTTTATTGGAATTGAGAGAATAACCCAAAATTTTACTCTTTGTGTTTCCGAAGTAACGCTCATCAACTAGCACTATTCTGATGTGAACCTTTAGGAGTAATTCATCGAATTGTTGGGTAGATCTAAAATAATAACATACCCTTCATATAATCCCCTATAGATATCTACATACATTTCGATACATTGACTTTCCATTTCAGACATCCGCCGATCCTGATCTATTTGAAAATCGCTATAATTCATTTACCCATATATCATGTTTCCACATGCATAAGAGCTCTTTCATTTATGTTCGGAGAAAGCCACATCTTATACCATATTCCACTAAATAGATATATGTGTTATGATCCAAGTCTAAGTCTTGAAAAAAAAAAATGGATGAGATTTTGTCCCATCGGATCTAAAAAATCTTGTTTTTTTGAATAGGAAGAAATAAAGAAGCCATTGCCATTGCCGGAAATACTAGGCCCACTAAAGGCACCAAAACAGAGGGTAAGTTGAAGTTTATCATAGAATGGGTACCTCGATTTAATATTTGTACCTTTTTTTTTCTTATATTGTTATAAAGATATCTTATAATAATTATTAATTATAATTCGTATATAATTATCGTATATAATTATATTATAAGTGAGTATATATAATAATTGAGTATATAATAAGTGCAAGGAATGTAGAACTAAAGGACTTATTCATTTCATCTTTCTAAACGAAATATATGTATGATAATCCATTTATTATTCTTCTTTTATTATTCTTCTTCTCTTGTTCGTATCTTCTAATTTAAATTTAATAAAAACAAA